ATATATATATATAATAGAATAATATATAAGTAAATATATAAGTAAATCCTTTGATTAAAGATAAAGAGTAATTTCCAATTAGTAAGTTTCCATTTTGATCGAAAGAAATGCCGTTTCTTTCGTTTATTTTATTTAGTCACTAACTACAAATTCCAACTATTGATTGGTTGGTTTGTGCCTCAATTTGGATTGAAAATCTCTGAATAGATCTGTAATTCTTTCGAAATCTAAATATATATATAGTTTCGAACTACTCTTTAAGATAAAGAATGATATTAGTCCACGAACTGTACCTACATCAATTCACATTCCTTAGTATTTAGTATTTAGATTTAATTCAATTAAGAACTTTTCAGAAAAAAATTTTTCCTGGTGAGGTCAATAAGGTCATGAAAAAAATTTAGATTTATTTATCTCTTTACATAGAATGGATTTGCCCGGACCGATACATGATTTTCTTTTAGTCTTTTTGGGATCCAGTCTTATATTAGGAGGTGTAGGAGTAGTATTACTTACCAACCCAATTTATTCTGCTTTTTCGTTGGGACTGGTTCTTGTTTGTATATCTTTATTCTATATTCTATCAAACTCTCATTTTGTAGCTGCCGCACAACTCCTTATTTACGTGGGAGCCATAAATGTTTTAATCATATTTGCTGTCATGTTCATGAATGGTTCAGAATATTACAAAGATTTTAATCTTTGGGCCGTTGGAGATGGGGTTACTTTGTTGGTTTGTACGGGTATTTTTGTTTCACTAATGACTACTATTCTGGATACGTCATGGTACGGGATTATTTGGACTACAAAATCAAACCAGATTATAGAGCAAGATTTGATAAGTAACAGTCAACAAATTGGAATTCATTTATCAACAGATTTTTTTCTTCCATTTGAACTCATTTCGATAATTCTTTTAGCTGCTTTGATAGGTGCAATTGCTGTGGCTCGCCAGTAATAAATCTTTCGAACTAATAACCGAAATACTAATTAAACTTTGTTCTGTGTTATCACATCCATTTCCCCTCACTTCAATTTTATTTGAAGATTGGTTCTATTTAAAATAGAAATTCTTTTATTCACTCTATTACCAAACTTTTTCTATTCTATCTAGTCAATTGAACCCATGAAATTGTTTGTTATCTTGAAATGAATCGAAATTGATAAGGAGTTGGTCAATGATGCTCGAACATGTACTTGTTGTAAGTGCCTATTTATTTTCTATCGGTATCTATGGATTGATCACAAGTCGAAATATGGTTAGAGCCCTTATGTGTCTTGAACTTATACTGAATGCAGTTAATATAAATTTTGTAACATTTTCTGATTTTTTTGATAATCGCCAATTAAAAGGAAATATTTTTTCAATTTTTGTTATAGCTATTGCAGCCGCTGAAGCAGCTATTGGACCAGCTATTGTTTCCGCAATTTATCGTAACAGAAAATCAACTCGTATCAATCAATCAAATTTGTTGAATAAGTAGTATTGTATTAATAAGCAGTATTAATCATAGAAATTAGAATATTTATCAAGTCGAATTAACATGGATGGTATATAACGTATTGATCGTGTTTACAAAAAATGCACGAAATCAAAGGATCTTGGACCTCTCGCATGAGTCGATCCGGAAGCAGATTAATTAGAAAAATTATGGTAAATCATTGATTCATCTGGTGTCTAAATATATGTATAATTCATTTACAAGTTTACTAGATCGAAAATTTATGATGTTCAAAAATTTATATATCCAATGTCACATTCAGTAAAGATTTATGATACGTGTATAGGGTGTACTCAATGTGTCCGAGCCTGCCCCACAGATGTATTAGAAATGATACCTTGGGACGGATGTAAAGCTAAGCAAATTGCTTCTGCTCCAAGAACAGAAGACTGTGTTGGTTGTAAGAGATGTGAATCCGCCTGTCCAACGGATTACTTGAGTGTTCGAGTTTATTTATGGCATGAAACAACTCGAAGCATGGGCCTAGCTTATTGATCCCTTTCACAAATCCCACCTGAATACATTTTCTTTTTTTTTACCGACAAAAATCCCCCTGCTCGAAAAAATAAAAAAAAAATAGAATATATTTTTCGAGCACGGATTTTTCTGGTCCAAGTGTATTTTGTTTTTACTACGAATTATTTTCCTTGGTTAACAATAGTGGTAGTTTTGCCAATATTCGCGGGTTCTTTCATTTTCTTTCTCCCTCATAGAGGAAATAAGATAATGCGGGGGTATACTATACTTATATGCGCCGTAGAACTCCTTCTAATAACTTATGCATTCTATTATCATTTCCAATTGGACGATCCATTAATGCAACTGACGGAGGATTATAAATGGATCAATTTTTTTGATTTTTACTGGAGATTGGGAATAGATGGACTTTCTATAGGACCTATTTTGCTGACAGGATTTATCACCACTTTAGCTACTTTAGCGGCTCGGCCGGTTACTCGAGATTCCCGATTATTCCATTTCCTGATGTTAGCAATGTATAGCGGTCAAATAGGATCATTTTCTTCTCGAGACCTTTTACTTTTTTTCATCATGTGGGAGTTAGAATTAATTCCCGTTTATCTACTTCTATCCGTGTGGGGGGGAAAGAAACGTTTGTATTCAGCTACAAAATTTATTTTGTACACTGCAGGAAGTTCCGTTTTTTTATTAATGGGAGTTCTGGGTATCGGTTTATATGGTTCCAATGAACCAACATTAAATTTTGAAACATCAGCTAATCAATCTTATCCAGTAGCACTGGAAATAATACTCTATATTGGATTTCTTATTGCTTTTGCTGTCAAATCACCGATTATACCTTTACATACATGGTTACCGGACACCCATGGAGAGGCACATTACAGTACTTGTATGCTTCTAGCCGGAATTTTATTAAAAATGGGAGCGTATGGATTGGTTCGGATCAATATGGAATTATTGCCCCGCGCTCATTCTCTATTTGCCCCCTGGTTGATTATAGTAGGCACAATTCAAATAATCTATGCAGCTTCAGCATCTCCCGGTCAACGTAATTTAAAAAAAAGAATCGCCTATTCCTCCATATCTCATATGGGTTTCATAATTATAGGAATTGGCTCTATAAGCGATATGGGCCTCAATGGGGCCATTTTACAAATAATCTCTCATGGCTTTATTGGCGCTGCACTTTTTTTCTTGGCGGGAACGAGTTTTGATAGAATACGTCTTGTTTATCTCGACGAAATGGGCGGAATGGCGATCCCGGTTCCAAAAATATTCACGACTTTCAGTATCTTATCGATGGCTTCCCTTGCATTACCGGGAATGAGTGGTTTTGTTGCAGAATTAATAGTCTTTTTGGGACTAATTACCAGCCAAAAATTTTTTTTAATAACAAAAATACTAATTACATTTGTAATGGCAATTGGAATGATATTAACTCCTATTTATTCATTATCTATGTTACGCCAAATGTTCTATGGATACAAGTTTTTTAATGCTCCAAACTCTTATTTTTTTGATTCTGGACCGCGAGAGTTATTTGTTTCGATCTCTATCCTTTTACCTGTAATAGGTATTGGTATTTATCCGGATTTCGTTTTCTCACTATCAGTTGACAAGGTCGAAGATATTATATCTATCTATTTTTATAGATAATTTTCGTGAATAAAATAAAAAATCAAACAGCAATCCGATACTATAATAATAATAGGATGTTTTAAAAAATTCGTTGTACAATTAAACAAAAACAATAAAAAAAGAAGTATTTTTTCTTCTCTTAAGTTTAACTTTAACTTAAGTTAAAAATAAAAAAAATGAATTAGACTTTTAACCAGATATGTTTGGCCTTTGTAAGAACCTTTTGAATCAAAGTAGTGATTCAAAAGGTTATCGAAGGCTTACACAATGTTTTCTTATATACTTATATATGCTGTCCCATGTTTGCTTGTGTTCGTTAGGTCCTTTCTTCAGTTAGATGTTAGTGTAAATGAACCATAACTATGTAGCCCTATTCCTAATAGATTGACCCCAAAATAGCATATCCAAATTATAAGAAATCCCATCGAGGCTACAATTGCGGAATTTACACCTTCAAAATCTTTATTTGTTCGAATATGTAAATAAATCGCGAATACGGTCCAAGTAATAAATGCCCAAGTTTCCTTCGGATCCCAATTCCAATATGAGCCCCATGCCTCATTTGCCCATACTGCTCCCGAAAGAATACCTATGGTTAAAAAGATAAACCCTATACCAATAATACGATAACTCCAATGATCCAATTGTTGAATCAATTGAGATCTATAATAATTCCTAGAAGAGATCAAAGAAATGTTCCATAAAACGTTGTTTCTTTCATTGATGTATTGGATCTCATCAAATGAAAATGAATCATTATTCTTTTTCTCAAAAGCCCTTATGACTTTTCGAAATGTAATGACTATAAGAGCTACTGATAATAATGATCCACATAAAAGAGCTGCATAGCCCAATACCATCATACTTACGTGCATCATTAACCAATGAGATTGTAGAGCGGGTACTAATATTACGGATCGATGCGTTTCAGTTAAAAAACCAGAAGTAGCAAAGCCTTGGGTAAAAATAACACTTGGCGCGGTTATTGCGCTTAAATGGTTTATATTTTTTTTTAAATACGGAACCATACGAATAATGGACAAACTCCATGAAAGAAAAATTAATGATTCGTATAAATCACTTAAGGGTAAATGTCTCGAATAAATCCAACGAGTAACTAATAATCCTGTTATACAGACAAAAGTAGTTTTTATGCCCTTTTCTGATGAATCATATAGCCCTGCGCTTTCATTAATTAATAAGATTATCAAACGAATTGAAATTACAATTGAAACAACCGAAAAGGATATATGAGTTAATATATGCTCTAAACTTGAAAATATCATAAAAAAATTATAAAATAAAAAAAAAAGGGGGGATTCTCGAAATTATAGGAATGGAAATTGGGAATTGAATTCATTATCATTATAGGACTTACTCTTTTCTAAGATGCCATGCCGCCACTCGGACTCGAACCGAGATGCTCTAGCACTGCTTCCTAAGAGCAGCGTGTCTACCGATTTCACCATAGCGGCTTGTTCAAAATCATAATAACCTATTTTTATTTAATCGTCTAGGTTAAAGTACTCAATCATTCACTATTTTTTAGTGTTATAGGAAACATTCAAATTCATGAATAAAGAAATTGATGAATCAAAATTCGTTTAAAAAATAGTGATTTAAACCGTATTTCCAATAATAATCCGTATTTTTTATTATTTGATTTAATTTAATATTTAGTTTAATTTAATATTTAGAGTGTTAAGTTTATTTAACTTAACATTAACAATGGAGTTCTTATAGTTTATACTCGCCTAAAAAAAGGAAAAAAAAAATAGGATTTTTATCGATCACAATTTGATGAATATATACAATAGAATAAAAATTGACATACCTTTGTATTAATACTTAGAGTTTTACTTAGAGTTTTTGCTGCGTAGAGAATTTGTGTTACTATATTAGCAAATTAATTAAATTGGGTTTGGGTTAGGTATTGGGCGTATCATATAAAAAAAAGTTTCGATTTCTATCGTAATTGGACCGTACTTCAAATTAAAATAACCCGCTCTAAATTAATACATATATTGATCTATCTTCCCCAGCCCAAGCAACTATAGGATCCATTTTTTATTTTTGATGACCAAAATTGATACATTTCTCGTATAAAATAGCCATTGATAAAAGCTTCTTGTCCTGTCCCATTTAGGTGGCTATTTTATACGAGGTATATAAGGTATATATAAGGATAAGGAGTATATATATTGATAATTATTGATTGTTCAGAAAATTACAAAACAAGTTTTAAACTTAAAAAATGAGTTTCAACAACTCATTAATAAAGATCTTATATTTGTTGTTCTATAAAAAATAGTATATAATATAGAAATAAAAAATATAAAAAAGACAAAACTTTACTAAAAAGACAGTTGAAACTTTATATCTTGTATTTATTCTTTTTTTTGTTTGACAAAAAAAATATCATTTTAAAAATTAAGTAATGTAATTAAGTATACAAAAGAATTCTTATTTTCCATACCATAATGGCAAAATGAATTCAATTTCATATTTATCCATTCAAAACATTAAGGAATGCGAATCATTACTTTTTCTTTTTTTTATTATATATTAAAATTATTTATTATTTTCTTTTTTTCATTTTTAATTTCTTTTTTAAGTATAATAAATTATTAATTATTATATATAAAATATAAAAAATAGAAAATTATTATATATAAATATTATATATAAATATATAAATTAGAAACGAAATTAAAAATGAAACTAGACTTTTTTTAGAGTCAGAGATAGATTCAGATTATTCCAATGTTTAATTATTTCTTTATTTCTTGTTGTACCAAAAAACTTTTTGAATTCCCTGTAGAAAGAGATTTCGCTAACGAAAAAGCTTTCAATGCTATCCAATACCCCTCCATTTTCCAAATATTTTTACGAATTCGTTTTTTTGCTATAGAAGTGCGTTTTTTTGGAACTGCCATTAAAAAATTATGATAGAGTATTCATTTCTATAGTTGGATGTGAAAGACATCTATTGTTCAAAACCAATTGTTCTTTACTTACTATATAATTCTATATAATTATCTATTTAGAGTCTAAATTATACTCTCTTCATAAAAAAAGAAAAAAATACAAAAATATAAACCAAAGTGGTTGTCCCTTTATCTTTATATTGTTTATTTTCATCGTGCTATATTTATACATGTAATAAAATACATCAAAAAGTTTAAGAAATCAACCCTTCATTTTTTATATTAATTGCTTAATTAGTCAAACTCGAAAAAAGAGTGCACCTAATTAAGATTTTCAAATTCAAATGAGACTCGTAGTTAATGTGTTAAAGTATACATCATTTTATTTTAGTAATTCGTTCAATCAAGTCAAAACTGCATTGGTTAATGATTCTGAATAAACGAACTAAAAAAAATAGCTCTTATTTCCTCGAGTTAAGTTATGTATGGACCGTTTCTGTCTTTTATGAATCATATCAAAATAAAATACTCTTTTTGGTGTAATTATTTGTTCTTACTCTCTCCCGAGATTCAAATATTGTATTATGTAAATTGTAATAAGATTAAAATATTGTATTATGTAAATTGTAATAATTGAAATTTTTATTTTTTGTAGCTTGATAAAATCTTACTTAAAAAAAGTAAGTATTTCTTTTTCAATAGCAGCTTGGTCATCTCATTTGACCAATTCAAACTTCTTGATTTCAAATATTTTGTTTTGTTTGAAGTATTTGGAAAAAATTTATAATAATAATAATTAAGGATATAAAATTTTAGTTTCGTTTTACATATCTTAATTTTTTTTTATTAACTGATTCCTTTCAAAAAAAATAAGAGCTGGTGAATCAGAAACAGTTAATGTTAATTAAGAATCAAAGATTTTTATTTCTTTTTTTTTATGGAATATACATATCAATATTCATGGAGCATACCTTTCATTCCGGTTATAATTCCTATGTTAATAGGAGTGGGACTTCTCCTTTTCCCGAAGGCAACAAAAAATCTTCGCCGCATGTGGGCTTTTCCTAGTGTTTTATTGTTAAGTATAGTTATGATTTTTTCAGCCAATCTGCCTATTCAGCAAATAAATAACAGCTCTATCTATCAATATGTATGGTCTTGGACCATTAATAATGACTTTTCTTTAGAGTTCACCTACTTGATCGATCCGCTTACTTCTATTATGTCAATCTTAATTACTACTGTTGGAATTATGGTTCTTATTTATAGTGACAATTATATGTCTCATGATCAAGGATATTTGAGATTTTTTGCTTATATGAGTTTTTTCAATACTTCAATGCTGGGATTAGTGACTAGTTCTAATTTGATACAAATTTATATTTTTTGGGAATTAGTTGGAGTCTGTTCTTATCTATTAATAGGTTTTTGGTTCACACGACCGATTGCCGCGAATGCTTGTCAAAAAGCGTTTGTAACTAATCGTGTAGGGGATTTTGGTTTATTATTAGGAATTTTAGGTCTTTATTGGATAACGGGCAGTTTCGAATTTCGAGATTTGTTTGAGATATTCAATAACTTGATTTCTAATAATGAAGTTAATTTTTTATTTCTTACTTTGTGTGCCCTCTTATTATTTTCTGGTGCAATTGCTAAATCCGCTCAATTTCCCCTTCAGGTATGGTTACCCGATGCTATGGAAGGACCTACTCCTATTTCAGCTCTTATACATGCTGCTACTATGGTAGCCGCAGGAATTTTTCTTGTAGCTCGGCTTCTTCCTCTTTTCATAGTTATACCTTACATAATGAATATAATAGCTTTGATAGGTATAATAACATTACTATTAGGAGCTACTTTAGCTCTTGCTCAAAAAGATATTAAGAGAAGTTTAGCCTATTCTACAATGTCTCAATTGGGTTATATGATGTTAGCTCTCGGTATTGGGTCTTATCGAGCTGCTTTATTTCATTTGATTACTCATGCTTATTCAAAAGCATTGTTGTTTTTAGGGTCCGGATCAATCATTCATTCAATGGAAGCGATTGTTGGATATTCTCCAGACAAAAGTCAGAATATGGTTCTTATGGGTGGTTTAACAAAACATGTGCCGATTACAAAAACTGCTTTTTTATTAGGGATACTTTCCCTTTGTGGTATTCCACCCCTTGCCTGTTTTTGGTCTAAAGATGAAATTCTTAATGAGAGTTGGTTGTATTCACCAATTTTCGCAATAATAGCTTTTTTCACAGCAGGATTAACTGCATTTTATATGTTTCGGATCTATTTACTTACTTTTGAGGGATATTTAAATGTTCATTTTCAAAATTACAGCGGCAAAACAAATAACTCGTTTTATTCAATATCTCTATGGGGTAAAGATATAAAAGATATAGAAGGGAAAAAAAGAATTAAAAAAAAATTTCGTTTATTATCTTTATTAACAATGAATAATAATAATGAAAGGATTTCTTTTTTTTCGAAGAAGACGTATCCAATTGATATTAATGTAAGAAAGATGAGGCGACCTTTTATTACTATTACGCATTTTGGTATTAAGAATACTTTTTTGTATCCCCATGAATCGGATACTACTATGCTATTTCCTATACTTGTATTAGGCATATTTACTTTGTTCGTTGGGGCCATAGGAATTCCTTTCAATCAACAAGGAATGGATTTGGACATATTATCCAAATTGTTAACTCCAGTTATAATACATCAAAATTCAAATAATTCTGTGGATTGGTATGAATTTGTGACAAATGCAAGTTTTTCGTTGAGTATAGCTTATCTCGGAATATTTCTAGCGTCTTTTTTATATAATCCTTTTTATTCATCTTTACAAAATTTGAACTTCCGAAATTCATTTGTTAAAAGTGTTCCTAATAAAATTCTTTGGGAAAAAATAATAAATGTGCTATATGATTGGTCATATAATCGTGGTTACATAGATGCTTTTTACGCAATATCCTTAACTAACGGTATAAGAGGATTAGCTCAATTAACTTATTTTTTTGATAGACGAGTAATTGATGGAATTACGAATGGAGTCGGTATTACAAGTTTTTTTGTCGGAGAGGGTATAAAATATATAGGGGGTGGCCGAATTTCTTCTTATCTCTTATTATATTTATCTTATGTATTAATTTTTTTATTAATTTTATTTTTTAATTATAAATTTATATAAATTTCAAAGACATTTTTCTTTGTATCATTTCCAAAAAAGTTGATAAACTCGGTGGATACGTAAAAGATATCCTTTCTTTTCCATCACTTTGACATGTATGAAAAAGATATTGTGACATTTCATTTTTTACATCATTTTCAAATCGATTATTTTTTATATATCGGAATGGGCGATTCCATTTTTTATAGTTGAAAAGAATAGTAACAAGAGGTTTTTCAAACCAGAATATCTCTTTATCCTTTTTATCTTTAAATATTTCTAAC